CTTGGTCATTGAGATTTATGGTCAATATGGATTAATATTGAAAGATAGATATTACCTCTCCCTTTCCCCTTTCAAACAAATTAAAATGATTGAAGTTTTTCTATTTGGAATCGTGTTAGGTCTAATTCCTATTACTTTGGCTGGATTATTCGTAACTGCATATTTACAATACCGACGTGGTGATCAGTTGGATCTTTGATTAATTAACATCTCTTTTGTTTATTGACCTCCTATTTGTTTTAATCCTAATCCACAGGAGGTCAAATTCAGACTGTTGTTCAATGATTTCAGTGTCATTCTCGATCTAACAACAAGAATGGAATCACGCTCTGTAGGATTTGAACCTACGACATCGGGTTTTGGAGACCCGCGTTCTACCGAACTGAACTAAGAGCGCTTTATTTTCACAAATCATTTTATGTGACCCCAAAAAATCAATCTTGCATGCGTATACTATCATAATATATATACTATATATTATTATATATATATATATGATATGTCCAATTTGACTCGATCTCAATTGATCCCTTGTTACTGCTCATAAGATAATAAGATAAGTAATAGTTAATAGTTAGGGATGACAGGATTTGAACCTGTGACATTTTGTACCCAAAACAAACGCGCTACCAAGCTGCGCTACATCCCTTTCAATTGGTTTATAGTGTCATTGTAAAGAATCTTTGTCTTATTTTCCACATCTTGATTTTGATTTTCTCCGTTGATATATATAACCTGCGATTTTTTTTCTTTTTAGTTTCATATCGTATAACATAGAATATTAATTCAAAAATGGATATTTATAAAAAAAAAAAGACTTATATACAAAAAGAAATAGGAAACCCACCTAAAAAAATGAATATTTTTAGGGAATGCTCGGGCGGAGACCTCTTTTTTTTTTTTTTGTTAAAAAAAAAATATCTAATGAATTGTTATCTATTTCAATTTGAATGAGGGATTCTGTGTACAAATACAAGTGGTTATTAACTAAATAACCATATATATGTATTACCATTATGTATTACAAATTACAAGAATAAGAATAGATAAGGAGGATTTTAAATGCGAGATCTAAAAACATATCTCTCCGTGGCACCAGTGATAAGTACTCTGTGGTTCGGGGCTTTAGCAGGTCTATTGATAGAGATCAACCGTTTATTCCCGGATGCCTTGATATTCCCCTTTTTTTAATTCTAGTTATTGACACGGGAAGGGTTGAAGAAGATTAGAGATACAATCAAATATCTGTAATTAATCCCCCCTTATTTTTTTTAGAGTTAGAATAGAAAAGAGAAAGAATAAAAGTGGATTCAACTTCAGTGAAACCTGGAATCCGGTCCCTGGCTTCAATTGAATTTAATTAAAAATCAATTCCATTTCTATTAATAATAAAGTGAGTCTGGAAATGGAATGGCTAGGATGGGGCAACAATATTCTACAAGAAATTTAAATGAAAACTGAAATACTGTACTATCATTCTAAATAGAATTAGAAATTGTTGTATTACTTAATTTTTACTAGAACTATATTGATATTGATTCCAACGAAATCTTTCATAATTTGATTTTGAATTATCAACTTCTATTTTTTTTTGTTCCTTTATTCGCGGAAAATAGAAGAGTTAAATGAATCAAAAACCCAAAGGAGGTTCATGGCGAAAAGCAAAGATATCCGAGTAACGGTTATTTTGGAATGTACCAGTTGTGTTCGAAACAGTGTTAATAAGAAATCAAGGGGTATTTCCAGATATATGACTCAAAAGAATCGACACAATACACCTAGTCGATTGGAATTGAGAAAATTCTGTCCCTGTTGTTGCAAACATACGATTCACGGAGAGATAAAGAAATAGATAAAATTGATCGGTGTCCCCCCTCTAAGGAACATGAAAAATGTTAATTATATATAATATATATAAAAATGTTAATTATATATAACATATATTTAATAGAAATTTAAAATAGAAACAAAAAAAAAAAAAACAAAAGAAATCCTATTGTATTTTGTAAGAAATAGTATTTTCGCTATAAGGAATAAACAAACCATGAAGAAATCTACGCGACTCTTTCTTAAATCTAAATCCAAACGATCTTTTCGTAGGCGTTTGCCCCCGATCCAACCGGGGGATCGAATTGATTATAAAAACATGAGTTTAATTACTCGATTTATTAGTGAACAAGGAAAAATATTATCTAGACGGGTGAATAGATTGACCTTAAAACAACAACGATTAATTACTATTGCTATAAAACAAGCTCGTATTTTATCTTTGCTACCTTTTCTTAATAATGAAAAATTATTTGCAAAAAAAAGAGAGTCGACCACTAGAACTACTGGTCTTAAAACAAAAAACCCTAGAACTACTGGTTTTAAAACAAAAACCCCTAGAACTACTGGTTTTAAAACAAAAACCCCTAGAACTACTGGTCTTAAAACAAAAAAACAATAAATAGGTTTACTCTTCAATTGAATTCAAATTCTAATCTAAACTCAAATGAAATGTGGATTAATGTTTTGTTCGAAAATTACGATAATCCAATTTGGATTATCGTGTTGTAAGAAAAAAGAGAATCGGTGAAGAAGAATAAATCTTTTTTTTATTGAACGTGGTTGCTCATTTTGACGACTTTATCATATGATTCTATTTTCTCATACAAATCTCTACTCTACCTTCCCGGAGTTCAGTCTCCGGGGAAAATTTTTTATGATCTCATTGGAAATCATATAAAGACAATTCTTATTTAATATAGCCATTTGTGCAAGTATTTTACGATTTAAACGCAATCGACTCTTGTATAGATTATATAAAAAATTACTATAACTAAAATATACTTTGATTGGATTCTCACGAATTACTGCGTTTATTCGACTGATCCACAACCGACGAAAATATCTTTTTTTCCTATCTCTATCCCGATCGGCCGAAATCAAAGCTTTTGTTTTCTGTTGAGTAATATTTCGAGTAAGTCTTGAATGAGCCCCTCGAAAGCTTGATGTAAATAAGCGCATTTTTGTCCTACGTCTCCGAGCTATATATCCGCGTTTAATTCTGGTCATTGAATAAATGAAACTTTGATGAATAACTATTTGATTTCTTTTCTTTCAGTTATTCTTTTCCCTTTCCTAGTCTATTAATAACAAAACGAATTCTTCCAATGTATAAAATAAAAATTCCAATGGCTTTTGCTACTATAACCTTCCCAACCACGATTTTTTCTTTTTATTCGAAGCATTTCACCTCGAAAAAAGAAATTGTATTGATACTAGGTATCAAAAAAACATAGTACATTAAATAATAGAAATGGATAAAAAAATAGTGGGTTCCGTCGTTTCTATGGTTACTTCTTAAACGGCGAGGTCTTCTCTATACACCGGAGCCCCTTCCTTCATTTAATCAATGCTATTCTTAACTTGTACAGTTCATACTCTTTGGCTCTGGCTCTACCCATGAAATATCTAGTAATAGGTCTTTCACAACGAAATCTACCTATACAGTAACGGTATTTAAGTATGAAGATTAGCTGGGTAGCTGACCCTGTTAGTCCGTTCTGGTAAGAGTAAGGGCATAATCTTTCTTTTCCCTTTTAAATAGTATTTCCCCTGCTTAATGGATAATAATTTGCTACCAATGGGGAAGTCTTTCTCATCTTAAATTTCAAATGGAGGTGATTGGATTTGCACCAACCGAAAACCATAAATTTCATAATCTGATACACAATAAAAAGGATAGATATTTTTTAATATAATAGGTTTTTTTTAAGATTAAGATAGTGAATGAAGTTTTTCCATTCTATCTTGGTCCTATTGATACTGGAATAATTTGTTTCCTTTCTTTTGTCTTAGTACATGATCTGAACGACTCGCACATACACCCTAGTACATGTTCCTCGGCGCTGAGGGCATCCCCGAAGAGCGGGGGATTTCGTGACATTTCTGATTGGCTGTCTTGTGTTTCTAATAAGTTGTTTAATAGTTGGCATGTTGAGTTGGATACATAATGAGCTGGTTTAGATCAATCTTAACCTGATGATTATGATATGAATTCCTTATATTCTATTCTACATTATTAATTACTAGAAATATTATATAGAAATATTTATATAGACGATCAAACACAAACAGTAAGGAGATAAAAATTCAAATCATGTCATGTATTTGCAACGAATCCTTGCTAATTTATTTATTATTCAATATCAATAATAGACTATTCTTTTTCACTCGTTACCAAATCAACAATTTGATGAGCTTGGGCTTCTTCTGCTGACAGAAAAGAATCCCTTTCCATTTCTACGATTATAGTAGATAAAGGTAGGTTTGTTATTTTTGTAAAAATCTTTGTGATATTTTCGCGTATTTTGGTTACTTCTTCCGCTTCCATGATAACTTCCACCGCGTATACCTCCTGAAAAGCACTAGCGGGTTGATGGATCATTACCCTGATTATATACAATAATATATATGAATCAAAAATTCTTCTATCTCGCATGACATGATAAATCTAGAGAGATAAATAATAATCAAGAACAAAGAGATAGAATTGACGAACCGTACAAGCATCTTTTGCGTATTGCATACGGCTCTCTATAATGGAATTTCTTTTTACCGTCCATACAAGAAATCTAAAATAGAGAGGTTCTATCAGATCCAGATCGGTAAATGATCCAATAACCATCCTTCCTTTTTTTTGTTGGAGTAGCTAAAAAATACTATGATGGTTCTGTTGCTTTATTATTTCAGTTGCTTTATTATTTCATCTGTTATTTAGCAATCCCAAAGTTCCTTTTTTTTTTTCATATTCTTTCTTCTTTCATAACATAAATATTGTTAAAAGCTTTTCTTCGTTCGGTGTAATGTAAAAAGAAAAAAAAAAGTTTGTAACGCTGAATATAGGCTTCCGATAGATCAGATAAAATCAATCGTAAATAGCCCCTTTTTCCCAGACTACTCTTTCGATACATAATCGAATGGTTTTGGAAAAAACAAAAAAAAATTGATCATATCGAATTCGAAGTGCCATGCTATTTTTACTTAAAATTTATATGGCGAAGGCATAGTCTTCTTTTTTTTTCTCAAATAAAATAAAAGACTCATTGGCGCCAAGCGTGCGGGAATGCCATACGTTTCGTAGGTGTTCCTCCGGCCAGAATAAAAGATGCTACTGAAGCGGATAATCCCATGCTTATTGTCTGTACATCTGCCGGCACAAATTGTATAGTATCAAAAATAGCTAGTCCGGGTGTTACCCATCCGCCGGGAGAGTTTATAAACACATATTGATCTTTGGTGTAATCCTCCATACTTAGAAATACCATAAGGCTGTTAACTTGATTCGCTAATTCACTATCAATTTCTTTACCTAAAAAAATTAATCTTTCTCTATAAAGTCGGTTGATTAAGATAAGATACAATTTGATCTCTTAGGAGCCGTACATGCACCTTTTGATGCATACGGTTCACCAAAAATCGCGAAAAAAAATCAATGTGTAGATTTCAACCTTTTTCTTTTTTGATAGTGGGCTTTTTCACACTTCTGGTCTTTTTCTTACATTTTTCAAAAAAGACGACTTTTGACCCGTTTACTTATATTCTATATAAGTATTCTATAAGTATTCTAAGAAAAAAAATGTACTAAACTTATTGAACTAACTTTTCATTGATATATTGTTTTCATCCAGATCGAATCCAAATCGTGATGTCATTTTCTTGTTTCTAAATGGGTTTCTTCAATTCTTTTAGGTTTATGTTCTACTCCGAGTAAAGATCTGCCCGATTTTGATTTGCACATATAGGACAAATACTCCAATACTATGTCTTTTTGCTATGACTTCCCTTCCTTTTTTCTTCAATTTATCTTTTTCTTCAATTTATTTCATGTTTTCTGCCAATGTATAAAAAGATATGGATAGAAGTAGTAATCGTACATACATATATTACCAATTGGTTTTTTTTATAAACAGAGCCTGGATGCTTCATTTTTTTGGTCCAATTAAGAAAACCATAAATTATTCTAAATTGAGAATATTGAATTTCATATCCCCTCAAAAAATGGATCTAATTGCATTTCATTACACTTCACGCTCCAAATTTTTGAATCATCAAAAAGAGGTGAAAGAGAGGATATCTCGATCGGGGGAGAGAACGGGGAAATTCCATATGACCCAATATTTTTGACAAGTCGCACTATAAGTCAACCCAAGATGCCTCTTCATCTCCAGGAATTCGAAATCCAATTTTTGGAACACCAATAGGCATAATAGAATAAGAAAAGAAGAAAAATAGAATAAGAATAAGAAGAAAAATAGAATTTCTATTTCATTTCTTATTTTGACTTTGATGCAGAAGCGTAACGATGGGTTTAGTGTCTTAATAATGATTGGTCTTTATCATATTTTATTTCTAGTATCGATTGAATAAGTTCATAAATAAAAATCATAACCTAACTAAAAAAGATAGGACCAAATGAATAAAGGAAAATTCTTACGAATGAGTCCTTTCTTTGATTGATGAACAAATATGTCTGCATTTACTCATTTAAACAATCATATAAAATAGTGTCAACTCTCCACCCCCCTCCCCTACACCATTGCGTATTCTTACTTATCGGGTGTAGAATAGATCTGCTTCTTTTTGTTCCTACGAATAGAATTGTTCCATTATTACTAAAAAAACTAGAACAAATATGAATCCTTTACCCGAGATAATCCACTAAAAAGGGGGGTCCATAGCATATTCCAGTGCAATAAAGTTACATAGTGTCTATTTTTTGTTGATATAAGGGGTATTTTCATGGGTTTGCCTTGGTATCGTGTTCATACTGTTGTATTGAATGATCCCGGTCGTTTGCTTTCTGTCCATATAATGCATACAGCTCTGGTTGCTGGTTGGGCCGGTTCGATGGCTCTATATGAATTAGCAGTTTTTGATCCTTCTGACCCTGTTCTTGACCCAATGTGGAGACAGGGTATGTTTGTTATACCCTTCATGACTCGTTTAGGAATAACCAATTCATGGGGCGGTTGGAGTATAACAGGGGGGACTATAACGAATCCGGGTCTTTGGAGTTACGAAGGTGTCGCCGGGGCACATATTGTGTTTTCTGGCTTGTGCTTCTTGGCAGCTATCTGGCATTGGGTTTATTGGGATCTAGAAATCTTTTGTGATGAACGTACGGGAAAACCTTCTTTGGATTTGCCCAAAATTTTTGGAATTCATTTATTTCTTTCAGGGTTGGCCTGTTTTGGTTTTGGCGCATTTCATGTAACGGGATTGTATGGTCCTGGAATATGGGTGTCCGATCCTTATGGACTAACCGGAAGGGTACAACCCGTAAATCCCGCGTGGGGTGTGGAAGGCTTTGATCCTTTTGTTCCTGGGGGAATAGCCTCTCATCATATTGCAGCAGGAACATTGGGTATATTAGCGGGCCTTTTCCATCTTAGTGTCCGTCCACCCCAACGTCTGTACAAAGGATTACGTATGGGAAATATTGAAACCGTCCTTTCCAGTAGTATCGCAGCTGTGTTTTTTGCAGCTTTTGTTGTTGCTGGAACTATGTGGTATGGTTCAGCAACTACCCCGATTGAATTATTTGGTCCTACTCGTTATCAATGGGATCAGGGATACTTCCAGCAAGAAATATATCGAAGAGTTGGTGCTGGGCTAGCCGAAAATCAAAGTTTATCAGAAGCTTGGTCTAAAATTCCTGAAAAATTAGCTTTTTATGATTACATCGGCAATAATCCGGCAAAAGGGGGATTGTTTAGAGCGGGCTCAATGGACAATGGGGATGGAATAGCTGTTGGGTGGTTAGGACACCCTATCTTTAGAGATAAAGAGGGGCGTGAACTTTTTGTACGTCGTATGCCTACTTTTTTTGAAACATTTCCGGTTGTTTTGGTAGACGGAGACGGAATTGTTAGAGCCGATGTTCCTTTTAGAAGGGCGGAATCGAAGTATAGTGTCGAACAAGTAGGTGTAACTGTTGAGTTCTATGGCGGCGAACTCAATGGAGTCAGTTATAGTGATCCTGCTACTGTGAAAAAATATGCTAGACGTGCTCAATTGGGTGAAATTTTTGAATTAGATCGTGCTACTTTGAAATCGGATGGTGTTTTTCGTAGCAGTCCAAGGGGTTGGTTTACTTTTGGACATGCTTCGTTTGCCCTGCTCTTCTTTTTCGGACACATTTGGCATGGTGCTAGAACCTTGTTCAGAGATGTTTTTGCTGGTATTGACCCAGATTTAGATGCTCAAGTAGAATTTGGAACATTCCAAAAACTTGGAGATCCAACTACAAGAAGACAAGTAGTCTGATACAAGATTGTTCTCTTTCTTTTCGACTTGATTTTCATTTTCTTTTTTTTTATTTGAATTTGACATAGGGAACCGGATCAATCTTGATTTGAATGGCTACCTTTTCTTTTCCTCTTATTTTTTCTTTTTCTTTATCCGGGAGACGATCCCAAATAAACAGGTATGAAAGCTATAATTGTAAACCACGATCAAATCTATGGAAGCATTGGTTTATACATTCCTCTTAGTCTCAACTTTAGGAATCATTTTTTTCGCTATCTTTTTTCGAGAACCGCCTAAAGTTCCAACTAAAAAGATGAAATGATTTTTCATTATCATTATCTCATTTGAAGTAATGAGCCTCCCAATATTGGGAGGCTCATTACTTCAACTAGTCCCCATGTTCTTCGAATGGATCTCTTAGTTGTTGAGAGGGTTGCCCAAAAGCAGTATATAAGGCGTACCCAGTAAAACTTACAAGTAAACCAGATATAGAGATGGCAACTAGGGTTGCTGTTTCCATTATTATAACATTTCAAGACCACAATGGATCTAAGATAAGATCATTTATTTACAGCGTAATGGTATACAAAGTCAACAGATCTCAATGAATACAAAATAGGATTTATGGCTACACAAACTGTTGAGGGTAGTTCTAGATCTGGTCCAAGACGAACTGTTGTAGGGGATTTATTGAAACCATTGAATTCGGAATATGGTAAAGTAGCTCCTGGTTGGGGAACTACTCCTTTGATGGGTGTTGCAATGGCTTTATTTACAATATTTCTATCTATTATTTTGGAGATTTATAATTCTTCCATTTTACTGGATGGAATTTCTATGAATTAGATTCACAAGACCCGACTAACTAGCTTTTCAATAGAAAGTGAAGCATTTAGGTCTTCGATTTTTAGCTCATTTTTTTTTTATTTTGGTTTGGTAGTTCGGCCGTGGAATTTCTTTGTTTCTGCATTTCCGGAATATGAGTGTGTGACTTGTTAGAATCGATCCTATTGATAGTACAGAGAATTGGTCTGTGATCTTGATAGAGATGGTTTTATTCCGTCGGATATTTATTCTAGTATCTGGAGCACGGAATATAGAAAATAGATTCGAAAGTATTAGAACTATGATTCATACTTAATATTTAGACCTCGCAGCCGGACTTCAAAAAAAAAAAAAGAAAGGTAAATCGAAAGATTTTGATTCTTTCAAACTGCTGCTTATCTTTATTTTGATCAAAGGACAAATGTTTCTTTGGATTTTTTTCATTATCATTACATTATATATCTATTCATTGAATAAGTGATGATCCAACAGTTCTTACTCAGGGAATTTTTGGACTTAGATTGAAGGTTTTTTTGAATCATCGTGGTTCCGGTATGAATCTGAGGTTTTTTTAATCAATTCATAGGATCTTAACAAAAGAATTACTATCAATAATAAATAAGACAGCAGTAAAGCCCCATTACACACATAGAAATCAAAACTAACACAAATCGAAGAAAAAAAATCAAGTACAAATATTATCAAGTATTAAGTAAATAATAGTAAATAAGTAAATAGAATATTCAAGAGGCCTGTAACGATCAAGATAAAGACGAGTGAGCCGACTTGAGATTTTGGCATTATAACCACAAAGAAGAGCTTTGGGATTTCTATTTTTTTCCAATCTTCTCTGAAGATTGGAATCATAGGATTAAGTTAA